CCTACTGCCTACATAAAGTTGACCTCATAGCGGAGGCTTTTGTGGAAAGTTTTAGAGGTGTGTAAGCATCGGCCAGGTATTACCCTATAGAGTCAATTAATAGATTAACTAGTTTTACAAGTGAACTAGACAACTACGGTGGATTAATAACATAAAACTATGAAATAATGGATGTTTAGTCTCTACTTGATGTGGTCGGATTGAGAAAGCAAGAAGATAAGGTGTGTAGCCGGTATAACCATGGGCGTCCGATCTGATATCTCACTTCACGCTTCCAAGCAAGCCCACTCCGCCCAATATCAAGCAAACGTTATGTCCAAGCCGAAAGACCTCCCTAAAGTAGGTCTCGGTCGTTCCCACTGGTAACCCTAACACAGCGCCATCTCATGGAAAACAACCAGCTCCATTTTCAGAATCCAAGCTTCCCCTTCCTTCGCTCCCCCCATTTCTTTTACTGGTTTATGGAAAAAGGAAACCACAAATGCAGGTTATTTTTATATAAAAATCTCCGTTGACAATAATGTTCTTGATTTTAATTTGTGGTACTTGTTGACAATTAAACGATGTTTCTTACATCTGAGGTATCCTAAATGCGGGCTAGATATGCTGACCGATTTCTGGTCTGTCTCATGATCACTATTCAGAGGAAGGAGAGAAAAATGCAAATTTTTCTCATAATGTCACGAACAAGGAAAAGGTTATTGCAAAATTATAGCTCAGGAAAGAGCACGTAACTAAAAACCTCTCCTTATCCAGAAAGCGTAAGGGCTTTGACTTAATTAAGTCCATACTAAGTGTGGAAGGTGAGTGTCGAGCTGGCCGGATCTGTAAGACGTCATCCTGGAGAGGTGCGAGGAGGTTTATTTCTTTTTAGGAGGAGAGAGAGAGAAAAAGGGCCTGTAGAGAGGAATAGTGTAGGGGGAGTAGTGGGTGCACTGGCTTGGGGTAGGAAAGGACGTTAGGCTAGTGCCAGTGGGGTACGTAAACGAGGACAGATCACATGGTTTTGTACTGGTCAGTTTTGAGCTGTCGAGTGACGATTGCTCTATCTCTTAAGAAAGGGGAGGGAGTACTCTCTGACGGATTCGCTCTATTATTGCTCCCTATTCTTGAAGGAGTGATCGGGATTAAGCCGCGTGGCGATACCCGCGAAAAAGAAAGTCCTATTCGCTGTTTGGGGTGGGCCTTTCGTACTCAAATCCGTACGGGTAAAGGGCAATTATTCAGCAAAATCTAGTGGATGGGGTTCCATATTCACGAAAAGCCAAGTTTGAACCATGTTACGGAATCAAGACAAGAATTATTACTAATAATAAGAAAGGCCTTAAGCATAATACATAATATACATAATATACATAATATAAGGGCCTCCAACGCCTATAAATAGAAGCTTCTTTCTCTATTTGGCAAACCAAAGGGAGATGGATCCAGCTACCGTATCAAGACTTTATCAAATAGATCAAGCAATCCAACGCGTGGCGAACGCCAAGCTCCAGCAGGAGCAACTTCTGGGTCTCTTCTGGGAGCACATGCCTCCCATAGATCCTGAAGAAATTGCGAGAAGGATGCTAGCAATTCGGGATAGCATTCGTGAGCTTGATGAAAGGAAGAGGGAGCTGCTTGAAGAAAGGGACGCGCTCATTGTGCAGGGGGCCCAGAACAACCGTAGGGGAAATCGAAACTAGAAGATCTCTAAGATTTAAATAAGTAGTCTTGCAAGGCTTTCTTTGTTATTTTTCATGTTGTTCTACGTCTTTAATATGTTTTTATTTTAGTTAACTTTCTAATGTAGTCTTTAGTTGTTTGGCTCCTTTGTTTATGCGTGCACAAGTGGGCGTACTTCCCATGTATGTAACGGCTATTAATTAATTAATTATTAATGAATAAAAAGTTCTCGTCTGCTTGGGCTTCCATGCCTCGCCGACTTTTAAGAAAAATTCCCTTTTCTTTATCAAACTATCGATTGAACTCTTTGCTAGAAGCTCTCTTTCTAGCCAAGTGAGTGGATTAATCACGTAATAATAATCTTAATCTTAGCATACCAAGGGGCTGGCCTGAGCTACTTAATCGATCCAGGCGAGAACCGAGCTAACCTTTAAAGCTCGCGAAGCTTCGCTTCCCTCCCCTTCCCTTATTAAGTATTAAGTTTAAGTATTAAGTGGAAAATAGTAGTCGGCATTCTATAAGTGACTTGCAGAGTCTACGAAGCTTTGCTTCTTGTAGTCGACCCGTAATGCCTTCCTTCATTTCATTTGCTTGCCCCCTTCCAGCTCAGAATGCCCAATACTTATTATTATCTATTATTATATAGTGCTAGAAGCTAACTGCCAGAAGCGCACCCTTCGGGTGTCGCTTCCAGCGCAGGAGGCCAAGCATTCTGTCGGACGTCCCGGCCCGTGAGCCCTGTTCACCTTAGGTACTTCAGTAGTACGACAAGTTGTTCTACTTTTACTATTATTACCACTTATATTACTACTTATTACAACTATTATTAGTACTATTTTTTTACTACTTATTACAACTAGTATTAGTACTATTATTAGTATTATACTTATATATTTACCATTTATATTTAGTATGTAAATATAATAAATTAATAAATAAATATAATTAAATATAATAAAAAAATAGAATTCTAAAAAATAAATATTAATTTAATATATTATTAATAGCTGTAGAATATTAAGTAGCTAATATTAAGTAGCTTATTAATAGCTGTAGAATATTAAGTAGCTGTAGAACAGAAAGTAGCTGTAGAACAGAATGCCGTTCACCTTTACTTTATGAGTAGTACTCATAAAGTAAAGGTGAACAGCCCCCTGTTCTTTATATTCTAGTTGTAAGGGGCTTCCTCAGAAAAAAAGGAAGGAGGCATTCGAAAGGCCGACCACTATATCATAAGGCATTGTGGTCTAAAACCGACGACTACACGGCTCTATACACTAAGTCATGAGCGATATCGAAGCCAAGCCGCCGTCTATAGGCGAAGGGACGAAAGCCCGACGAAAGCCTATGCTACAGTAAAAAGTACGTTAAGGTTACAAAGTAACACTTAGCCGTATACAAATACAAAGAGAAAGGCGTAAGTACGGACTAAGGTCAGCTGTGGATATAGACTAGGCGAAGTCTTAAACTAGGGACTTCAAGTTCTTAGGAAGAGCCGTACGAGGCAGCTCACGTACGGTTCTCGGGAGCCGAGCCAGCACAGGGGCTTAGGTCAACACTTATATAATAGCCAGTCATCAATTGGAAGCGGGCAAGATGGTGATAAATTGCGATTGGCCTAAACCTTCGACTAGCCACTTTTATTGCGACCTGCCCATACATATGTTCACACAGCGAAGAAACGCCGAATGGAAGGAAGGGGGCAGTCCGCTAGCTCTTTCTTGGCCGCGCCCCCCTGCTTATAGAACTTGATCTAAATTTAAAATTTTAAAATAGGGAATTGCGTACCATTAGCCGATATACGTATAGGAACATGGGTACATGATATTGAATGTCATCCAGCTGGAGCCGCAAGAACTTTTACTAAAATAATGAAGTGAAAGGAATTACTCCCTTCTTAGGAATCAGTAAATCCTATAAATGATTGTTATGATGTATCGTGGAAATTCTGTCAAAGGGACGAATCAACAAATTTTCTCTGGTGAAACAAAATATCTCTCATTTTCGCCTCGAATAGATTCTTTTTTTTTGTTTTCAAAGGAATCTTATTATGTTGTTTTGAAGGGTGCACTAATCCTTTGAACCCGGTCCCGACAGGTATCATCCCCCCCAAAACAACGTTCTCTTTCAGACCTTTCAACCAATCGATACGCCCCCGAAGAGCTGCCTTTGCTAAAACTCGAGCAGTTTCTTGAAAACTTGCTTCAGATATGAAACTTTGGGTATTGAGAGATGCTCTTGTTATTCCCAATAAGATGGCTCGGTAACAGATCGCTTCTTCCAAAGCGCGTCCCGTTCGTTCTGCTCGTAACAATCCGATTAGTTCTCCGGGTGAAAAAACATTAGGCATTCTGTCTTCTGAAACCAATACTTTTGATGTTATTTGCCGTACAATAATTTCTATATGCCTATTATGAATCCGCACCCCCTGGGATCGATAAACCTTTTGGATCTTATTGACCAAAGAGATACGACTTTGCACTATAGTTAGCTCAGCACTAATGAAGAATCCCCAAGGAATTCCAAGAATTCTTGTTATACATTCGTTCCAACCCTCAATCCTCTTTTCTAGATTCATCGATATTGAATGGATCGAGCGCACTTCTAACACTTGTTCCACTTTTGGAAGACCCTGCGTTATGTCCCCAGATCTCGACTTTTCATATATAAATGTAACTAATGTATCTCCTTCATAAAGGATTTCCCCATAATCGCCATGAACGGTTGCTCCCGGGGTGGCCAAATAAGGCTTAGCTGATCGTATTACTACGGAATCGTCTTGAACAAAGATAACTTGACCCGATTTTAGGTGTGGTCCGGTTTTGGCTATACACACATTTTCACAAATAAACTGGCCAAGGCTAATTATTGTAGCCGTCTCTTCACAATAATTGTGACGGAGAAAATACAAATTAAAATTGAATGGATTGAAAATAATCTTACTGCATGGGTCGGGATTATAAAATTTCCCACTTTCGCTTTCATCCATTGAATAATATTTAATTACTTGAAAAGTACGTTTGAAATTGTCAGGTTGCAAATAGTTAGTTAACAAGATTTGATTGTGAGTTATTAAGTGGGAAAATAAAAAAAAATTCTCAATTGGGGGGGCTGATCCTAAAGGGCCCAACGAATTCCTAGTTGGAATTAGGGGATCCCTTTGATGAATTGATTCTTTTATTCCATTGTGATATTTTAGATCGTTGAATGGACCCATTCGAGAACACTTGGATGATAACAAAATTATCAATGGTTGGAATTCCTTATTTCTATTCAACAATGTATGAATAGTTCCTTGATTTGGGTTAAGGAATTGTTGAATTCTTGTCTTTGAA